ATGTATATATAATTAAAAATAGTTGCGGTTGCATCTACAATCTGTATGATGCACAAAGACCGTAATAGCGCCATAGTTTATCAGTTTAGTTAAATCTCGCTTTAGGGGTTTGACGAGAATAAGTTTGATTAAGCGGAAAATTATTGGTGGGGGGTAGGGGGGTTTGCCATAAATAAATAGTAATTATGCGTATGCGCGCGCGCTTTGCAGGAGTGTGTTCGTATATGTGTGCGGGTGTGCGTGTACACACACGTTCGTTCGTGCGCTCGTACATGCGTTAGCGCGCGTTATACGAGTGCGTTCGTACGTTCGTTCGTACGTTCGTTCGTGCATGCGTTCGTGCATGCGTTAGCGCGCGTTATACGAGTGCGTTCGTACGTTCGTTCGTACGTTCGTTCGTACGTTCGTTCGTGCATGCGTTAGCGCGCGTTATACGAGTGCGTTCGTACGTTCGTTCGTACGTTCGTTCGTACGTTCGTTCGTACGTTCGTGCGTGCGTTAGCGCGCGTTATACGAGTGCGTTCGTACGTTCGTTCGTACGTTCGTTCGTACGTTCGTTCGTACGTTCGTACATGCGTTAGCGCGCGTTATACGAGTGCGTTCGTTCGTACGTTCGTTCGTTCGTTCGTTCGTTCGTTCGTTCGTTCGTTCGTACACACGTTTGAACGTAGAAAAATTTTGGGTAAAAAAGTTTGGTAAAATGTAAAAACGTTTGATGAAGTTTGATGAAATTTGATGAAATTTGATCAAATTTGATGAAACGAACGAAAGTCTATGTCCTTAAAGCATTAATTGAATAACAACTATATCGAGTTGGGCCATGATACCATGGCACCGTAAGTCCCGCTGAACTGACCCGCAGGTGCCAGTCACGCGAGTGACAGGTGGGGCTCTGAGGTCACCGTCTAAAGAGATAAAAGAGACCTAGCCGGAAAGAGCAGTTATGCTATCGGCATGGGTACGAGGGTAATTAACCCATAAATCAGAGGTCTCGGAAAAAGAGAGAAAAAGGGGGTCCACCAAGATTGTCCCTGAGAGAGAAGCCAGAGGTCTCGGAAAAAGTGATAAGGCTTGCCGGAATGCCGCGATACGGACGAAACCGCTCCTGACGCTAGTGCAAAGGTGTAGTTGTGGGCGGGTTGGTGATTCTCACGTGAGAGGTTGATTAATAAATAACCCGTTGGAATAAGGCATTCACTATATGTCTAACAAGCATTCATGATATGTCGCAGCTGATCTAGAGTTTTCTTGGGTAAAGATATGCGTGTGGTTATACTTTTATGTACGTATGTAATTTACGTTCTTAGTCAATTTTAGGATAATGTATAATAATATATGCGTGTTTTACGAGAATTTTTATGCATGAATATATCTACATGTCTATGTACGTATATAGGCCAATCTTTCTAGTCCGCTAACAGGTTTATGACTTACAAGATATGAAAGCCTTTGCGACGGATGAATGCACGATATACATAGCATAGAGCTCATGTTAAAAGTACATGGGAGGAAGAGGGGGGCAGCCCAACCGTTTGTTTTTGTAGGGCAGTTGGGCTTTTTATTTGGCCAATAAAGGCCCAATGGGCCGCAGAAGATAGTTTATTGTTAAAAATACTGGTTTTGGGGACTAGTGATGGGGGTTGTGCCTCTCTTTTGATGCCCTTAGTAAGGTAAGTTTACGCCTTCGGTTTACAAGATCGGTGCTCTGTGGTTAAGCTATATGGGTTGTGGTTTAGAGTTGGTGGGGTGTTTTCTACTTTGGAGATGGGGGTATTAGGAAGTGGTGGGGGTAGTTCAACCGTTTGTTTTTGTAGGGCAGTTGGGCTTTTTATTTGGCCAATAAAGGCCCAATGGGCCGCAGAAGATAGTTTATTGTTAAAAATACTGGTTTTGGGGACTAGTGATGGGGGTTGTGCCTCTCTTTTGATGCCCTTAGTAAGGTAAGTTTACGCCTTCGGTTTACAAGACCGGTGCTCTGTGGTTAAGCTATATGGGCTGTGGTTTAGAGTTTGAGTAGGGTGTTTTCTACTTTGGAGATAGAGGGTATTAGGATCAAGAAGATTAGGAAGTAGAGTGTTGAGGCAAGCTGTCCGATCAGGATAAATGGGGGTTCAACTGGTTGGTTTCCAATTCATGTTAATACTAAAGTGTTGGTTACTAGAAGTCAAAAGAGGAATTGAGAGAGTGGGCGGAAGTTGTTTCCTCGTTGTTTGGCTGTGTGAAGGAGAGGGGTTAGTATAAGGATTATGATTGAAAACAAAAGAGCCAAGACTCCGCCGAGTTTGTTGGGAAGGGATCGAAGGATGGCGTAGGCAAATAAGAAGTATCACTCTGGTTTGATATGTGGGGGTGTGATGAGGGGGTTTGCTGGGGTGAAGTTTTCTGGGTCTCCTAGGAGGTTTGGAGAAAACAGGGTTAGTGTTATAAGAAGTAGTAGGATGATAACGGCTCCTAGTAGGTCTTTAAAGGAGAAGTATGGGTGAAATGGGATTTTGTCTGGGTCTGAGGTTAGGCCAATAGGGTTGTTTGATCCTGTTTCGTGTAGGAAGAGGAGGTGAAGGATAACTATGGCGGCAATAATAAATGGGAGAATAAAGTGGAATGCAAAGAATCGGGTTAAGGTTGCTTTGTCAATTGAGAATCCGCCCCAGAGTCATTCAACCAGGGTTGTTCCAATGTAAGGGATTGCGGATAATAGGTTGGTGATGACGGTTGCCCCTCAGAAGGATATTTGTCCTCATGGTAGGACGTATCCTACAAAGGCTGTGGCTATGACGAGCAGGAGGAGCAGAACTCCGGTGTTTCATGTTTCTTTAAAGATGTAGGAGTTGTAGTAAAGTCCGCGGGCAATGTGGATGTAGATGCAGATGAAGAAGATGGAGGCGCCATTAGCGTGAATGTTTCGGATAAGTCAGCCATGTTGGACGTCTCGGCAGATATGGGCGATAGATGAAAAAGCGGAGATTGTGTCGGCTGTGTAGTGTATTGCTAGGAATAGTCCAGAAAGAATTTGGATAATTAGGCAGATTCCTAGGAGGGAGCCAAAGTTTCATCAGACAGAGATGTTTGATGGGGAGGGCAGGTCGATAAAGGAGTTGTTGATGATTTTTATGACTTGGTGGGTTTTTCGGAGGTTGGTTGTCATGCATGTTTTTGTAGTTGAAGTACAACGGTGGTTTTTCAGGCCATAGGTCTTGGTTAAAGTCCAAGTAGGAATTATGACGTATGTTTCTATTTTTTTAGGGCTTTGTTTTATTGTTGGGGTTGTTTCTGTGGCTTCTAATCCGGCCCCGTATTATGGTGTGGTTGGGTTGGTTTGGTCCGCTTTGGTTGGTTGTTGTGTCTTAGTTCTTTCTGGGGTGTCTTTTCTTTCTTTAGTGTTGTTTATAATTTATTTGGGTGGGATATTGGTTGTGTTTGCATATTCAGTGGCTCTTGCATCAGAGCCCTATCCGGAGACATGGGGTAATTTTGGTGTTATAGTGCATTTTCTTGGTGGGATGGGGTTAGTTTTTGTCTTAGCGTGGTGGTACTTAGAGGGTTTTAATTTTGATGGTTTGGGTGCAGTTGAGGTGTTAGGGTTATCTATAGTTCGTGTAGACCTGGGGGGTTCGGTAATATTATACTCTTGGGGTGGGTGGTGTTTGTGGCTTTGTGGGGTGAGCTTGTTATTAGCACTGTTTGTTGTGTTGGAGGTGGCTAGTGGGGGTCGTCGTGGGGGTCTGCGTGAGATTTAAAGTTTGGTTAAGGAGAGGAGAAGGGCTGTAAGAATGATGAATGTTGAAAGGTAGGCTTTGATTAAGCCTTTGTTGGCGCTGGAGGTGTGGTTTGCTATTATTGTGTTGAGTGTTATAGTGAGTTTTGGGCCTGTTTTTTCATATCAAAGTAGGTCGTTTATGTGGGTTGATAAATTTTGTCCAATAGATAGTGTTGTTTTTGGCTGAGTGCGGTGGAGGATTGTGTTGAAGAACCCAAGTTGGTTGGAGTGGTGGTATAGTTTGTTGGATGGGTTTTGTGTAAGGGTTGTTTTGGTTGTTAGTTCTATGGCAATGATTAGTCCTAGGATTGTGATGAGTAGTGCGGATAGCTTAGTGGTGGGGGGTATGGTTATTGTTGTGGTTTTAATTGGGGGAATCGTGAGAGAGATTAGTAGGCCTGCAATAATGCTTCCGACAGCAAGGCGAATAATGGGATTGGCCAGGTTTGGGTCGTTTTCATTGATGGGGGTGATTGGGGATGAGCGTGTCGGTCCTATTTGCACAAAGTAGATAATGCGAAGAGTATAGGCGGCAGTGAGAATTGTGGCGATTAGGGTTAGAAGTAGGGCTCAGGCGTTTAAGTTGGAGGTATTTATGGTTTCGATAATCGTGTCTTTTGAGTAAAAGCCGGCTAGGAACGGGGTGCCTATGATGGCGAGGTTACCAATGGTTAGGCAGGTAGTTGAAATTGGAAGGGTGGTTTTTGTTGAGCCCATTTTTCGAATATCTTGCTCTTCTTTAAGGTTGTGGATTAGTGCACCGGAGCATAGAAATAGTATGGCTTTAAAGAAGGCATGTGTTAAAATGTGGAAGAAGGCTAGTTGTGGTTGGTTTAGTCCGATTGTTACTATTATAAGGCCTAGCTGGCTTGATGTTGAAAAGGCAATAATTTTTTTAATATCATTTTGTGTTAGGGCGCAGGTTGCGGCAAATAGGGTTGTGGTTGCTCCGATGCAGAGGCAGAGGGAGAGAATTTTTGTGTTTGTTTGTAGGAGGGGGTGAAGTCGGATTAGTAAAAATACTCCGGCGACGACCATGGTGCTTGAGTGAAGTAAGGCGGACACTGGGGTAGGGCCTTCTATTGCGGCGGGAAGTCAAGGGTGTAGGAGGAATTGGGCTGATTTTCCTATTGCTGCGAGTAGGAGGCCTAGAAGTGGGAGTGATTGTAGTTTATTTGGTTCGGATATTAGTTCTTGTAGGTCTCAGGTGGAGGCGAATATGGCTAGTCAGGCTAGGGTTATGATTAGTCCGATGTCTCCAATGCGGTTGTCGATGACTGCTTGAAGGGCGGAGGTGTTTGCATCTGTTCGGGAAAACCATCAGCCAATTAGGAGAAAGGATATAATTCCAACCCCCTCTCAGCCGATGAATAGGAGGAGTAGGTTATTGGCGAGGACTAAGGTGAGTATGGCTAGTAAAAATAGTAGCAGGTATTTGAAGAACTTGTTAATTTGCGGGTCTATTTTTATGTATCAGGCTGAGAATTCTAGAATAGATCATGTGACAAATAGGGCAGCTGGGAGAAATATAGTGGAGTACTGGTCAAGTATGATGCTGAGATTAATGTCGAAGTTTTCAATGGTTGTTCATTTTAGGCTTGTTATAGAGGTTTCTACGCCGTGAGTATAAAAGGTTAGTAGGGGAACTATGCTAATTAGTCATGCTATTTTTACTGCGGTTTTAGCCTGGGTTATGTGTCAGTCCATGTTGATGGGGGTAGGGTTCATGGTTTTAGTGATTGGGATGAGGAGGACTAGAAGGGTGGTTATAATAGAGGTGTGTGCTAAGAAATTGGTAATGTTCTTTTACTTGGAGTTGCACCAAGGGTTTTGACTCCTAAGGCCAATGGATTCCTGCTGTCCTTTAAAAGAAAGGGGTCTGAAAGGTTTGGTTCCAGTGGAGAGAGTTAGCGGTTCTCTGTGTGTGAACACCCCTTGATCTGCAAGAAGATTTTATCTTCTGTCTTTAGGGCCACAGCCTAATGTTTTTGTTAAACTATGCTGATCTAGCCAAAGACTAGCCCTGGTTTTAACATGAGGGCTAGTATTGGGAGGACATGTAAGGTTAGAAGCAGGTGTTCACGAGTGTGTGTAGGGTGTGACATGAGGGCGTTTGGGGTGGGTTTTCCACGTTGTGTGGATAGGAATATGTATAGGGAGTAGGTAGCGGTGAGAAGGGTTCCAAGGCCTGTGAGAATAATTGTGGGGGGTGATCAGTTGAACAGGGAGGATATAATTGTTAGTTCACTGATAAGGTTGATGGTTGGTGGGAGGGCCAGGTTTATAAGACAGGTGAGTAGTCATCAGGTTGCCATAAGGGGGAGGATAAGTTGTATGCCTCGAGCAAATAAGAGGGTACGACTTTGGGTTCGTTCGTAGTTGGTGTTGGCGAGGCAAAAAAGTGCAGATGATGTAAGGCCGTGGGCAATTATTAGGGCAATTGCACCTGAGATGCTTCATGGTGTTTGAATTATTGAGGCGCTAATAACTAGGCCTATGTGGCCTACCGATGAGTAGGCAATTAGGGACTTTAGGTCAGTTTGGCGTAGGCAGGTTGCACTAGTTATAATAAGGCCTCATAGTGCAAGGGTAATAAATGGGTAGCAGAGTGTTGACGTTGGGGGTATAAAGTTTGGAATAATTCGTATAATGCCGTATCCTCCAAGTTTTAGCAAAATAGCTGCAAGGACCATTGAGCCAGCGATTGGTGCCTCTACGTGGGCTTTTGGAAGTCACAGGTGAAAGCCATATAGGGGTATTTTTACTAGGAAGGCTAGTATGCAGGCTGTTCATAGGAGTGAGAATGATTTAGGGGTGTTGGTGTTTGTTTGTAGCAGTGGTATTATGTCTATTGAGGTGGTTATTTTTGTGGTGTAAAAATACAGGATTGCGACGAGAAGGGGTATAGAGCCTAAAAGGGTGTAAAATAGGAAGTAAATTCCGGCTGTTAGGCGTTCAGCTTGTCCGCCTCAGCGGGTAATGAGGATGAGGGTTGGGATTAGGGTGGTTTCAAATAGGATGTAGAATAGGGTTAGTTCTGTGGCTGAGAATGTTAGGATGAGGGTTGTTTGTAGTAGGATAAGGGTTATTAAAAAGGTTCGTTTGCGTGATAAGGGTTCGGAATTAAGGTGGTGTTGGCTTGCCATAATTATGAGGGGGAGAAGTCAGCATGATAAAATGGTAAGTGGGGTGGAGATTATGTCAAGTCCCAGGAATGGGCTTAAAAATGACAGGTTGGAGGGTATTGGGTGATTAAGTCAGGTAAGGCTAATTGTGGTTAGTAAAATTGAGTAGGTGGTGGTTGCATTAAAGAGCAGGCTTGGTTTTAGGAGGGAGGCTATGGGAATTATTAGGAGTGTTGGGATAATGATTTTTAGCATTGTAGGAGGCTGAGGTTTTTGAGGTGATCTGTTGCGTGTGTGCGAGATGTTGCAACTAGCAGTGCTAGGCCTATACCGGCTTCGCAGGCCGAGAAAGATAAAATAATGATCGGGCTTGTTGCTAAGATTGTGGATTGTTGGGTTGTTGTGAGCTGGGCTAGTAGTATGAATATTGTAAGTATTATCCCCTCAATGCATAGAAGGGCCGATATGAAGTGGGTTCGGTGAAGTGAGAGGCCAACTACGCAAAGTAAGAAGGCTGAAAGTAGGGAAAAGGCAGTAGGGGTCATTTAGAGTCCTCGCAGGTTTAGCGAGATTTACTAAGTCGAAATTAGTAGTTTTTGTTAAACTAGTCTCTAATTCGGCCCACTCTAGTCCACCTTTTTGTCACTCATAGATGAGGCCTAGGGTAAGTAGTACTAGGATGGTGGAGATTCAGGATATTGTGGTTGTTGGGGATTGTAGATTAATGGCCCAAGGGGTTGGTAGAAGAAGGGCAATTTCTAGGTCGAATAAGAGGAAGAGGATGGCGATAAGGAAAAATCGAAGGGAAAACGGGAGACGTGCGGTTCCTACTGGGTCAAAGCCACACTCATATGGTGAGAGTTTTTCATGGTCGGGGGTTATTTGTGATAGTCAGAAGTTAATTGAGATAAGGAGTGTGGAAATTAGGGTGGTAGTTAGAAGTATGGTATTGATGTTTATTGTTCTTCCTCAGGGGTGGGCTGAGTCTTAGTGAGTGGAAGTCACTTGTACTATTAATACTAGAAGAATAAGAGCCTCATCAGTAGATTGAAACATAAAGGAAGAGCCAAACAACGTCTACGAAGTGTCAATATCAGGCAGCTGCCTCGAAGCCAAAGTGGTGGTTGGTTGTAAAGTGAAACATGACTTGGCGGAGAAGGCATACAAGAAGAAAGGTTGAGCCAATAATAACGTGTAGGCCGTGGAAGCCGGTTGCAACAAAGAAGGTTGAGCCGTAAACTGAGTCAGAAATAGTAAATGGTGCTTCGTAGTATTCTATAGCTTGAAGGGCTGTGAAGTAGAGGCCTAGGAGAAGGGTGAGGGCGAGGGCTTGAACCGCCTCTTTTCGTGCCCCCTCCATGATAGAGTGGTGTGCTCAGGTGACTGTCACGCCTGATGCCAGTAAGACTGCGGTGTTGAGTAGTGGTACTTCGAAGGGGTTGAGCGGGTTAATGCCTTGTGGGGGTCAATGTCCGCCAAGTTCTGGTGTGGGGGCAAGGCTGGAGTGATAGAAGGCTCAGAAAAAGCCCAGGAAAAAGAATACTTCGGATGTAATAAATAAGATTATTCCGTAGCGGAGTCCCTTTTGGACCGGGGTTGTATGGTGGCCTTGATAGGTGCCTTCGCGGATAATATCCCGCCATCATTGGAATATGGTTAGTAGTAGGATAAGTAGTCCTAGATATATTAGGGTTTTGTTGTTAAAGTGAAATCAGATGGCTAGGCCAGATGTCATAAGTAGGGCTGCTGTTGCACCTGTGAGGGGTCACGGGCTCGGGTCGACTATATGGAACGCGTGGGATTGGTGTGTCATTATACGTTTTCTTGTAAATAGAGGCTTAAAAGGAGAGTAAAGACGTAGGCTTGAATAATGGCTACGGCGACTTCTAGGATTGAGAGGAGGAAAAGAATTAAAATGGCTGGGATTGCTATTATGTTTATTGAGGTGCTGAGTGTGAAGATAGTCAGTGAAATCAGTTGGATAAGCAAGTGTCCTGCTGTGAGGTTAGCGGTTAGTCGGACTCCTAGGGCAACTGGTCGGATGAATAGGCTGACCGTTTCGATTAGGACAAGAATTGGTACTAGGGGTGTTGGTGTTCCTTCTGGTAGAAAGTGGGCTAATGAGGTTGTTGGTTGGTTTCGTAGTCCAATGAAGACTGTAGCAAGTCATAGTGGAATGGCAAGTCCTATGTTTATTGATAGTTGAGTTGTTGGTGTAAATGTGTAGGGGAGAAGTCCTAGGGTGTTTAGTGTTGTCAGGTATAGTATTAATACTAGTAGGAGGGGGGTTCATTTATGTCCTGGTGTGTTTACTGGTGATATTAGTTGCTTAATAAAGGGTTTGGTGATGAATAGGTATAGGGATAAGAGTCGGGGTTTGGAAAGGCGGTTATTAGGTGTGGGAAGTAAGAGTGCCGGAAGAGTCATGGCGGGCAGGAGGAGGGGAATGAATAAAAGTTTTGGGCTTAAGAATTGATCGAACAGGGCTAAGGTCATGGTCAGTTTCAGTAGTGTGTCTTTTGGTGGTGTTCGTAGGCCTTTCGTGGGTTTTCGTAGGTTAGTCGGATGGCCTTTGGTTTGAAGACAAAGAGGATGATTAGTCATGAGAATAAAAAAGTTAAGAACCAAGGGTTTAGGATTAGTTGTGGCATATCACTAAGGGGGAAGGTATCCCCTTTCTCAGATTAAAGGGCTGAGTGCTCAACAAGCTTCTAAGTGATGCAGAGAGTATTGAGGAAGATCAATTTTCGAAGTGTTTTAATTGTGTTGATTCTACCACGATTGGCATAAAACTGTGGTTTGCGCCGCAGATTTCTGAGCATTGGCCATAGAAGAGGCCGGGGTGGGATGTGATGAATGTTGTTTGGTTTAATCGTCCTGGGATGGCGTCAGTTTTAATCCCTATGGCAGGTACTGCTCAAGAGTGGAGGACGTCTTCTGCGGAAACTAGGACTCGAATTGGAGAGCTTATTGGTACGACTATTCGGTGGTCGACTTCTAGTAGGCGGAAGGTGCCGTTTGATAACTCGTTCGTTGGTGTTATATAGGAGTCAAATAATAGGTTTTCATAGTCTGTGTATTCGTAGCTTCAGAATCATTGATGTCCGAGTGCTTTAATTGTAAGATGTGGGTTATCAACCTCATCTATTATGTAGAGAATTCGTAAAGATGGGAGGGCAATTAAGATAAGGATGACTGCTGGCAGGATGGTTCAAACTATCTCTACTTCTTGGGCGTCTATGGTGCTGGTGTGTGTGAGTTTGGTCGTCAGTATAAGGGGAATAATATAGAGAACTAGAGCACTAATGAGAAAGACAATTATTAAAGCATGGTCGTGGAAGTGGATTAGTTCTTCTATGATGGGGGAAGCGGCATCTTGAAATCCTAGTTCGGAGGGGTAGGCCATGTTAGGTCCATAGGGTTAAGCCTATAACTTAGCTACGACAGTGCTATGTAATTGATTTACTAGGACCTCATAAAGAGAGGAGCATGGTGGTTATGCTATTGGCTTGAAACCAATAGAAGGTGGTTCGATTCCGCCCTGTCTTGTTATGTGGCTTGGTGGTTGTTGTAGGAAAGCCGGTTCTTCGTAGGTATGGAATGGTGGAGGGCATCCGTTTAGTCACTCTATGTTTGTGGTTGTTAGTTCGAGAGCCGAAACTGTTCGTTTTGCTGCAAAGGCCTCTCAAATAATGAATATTATTGTAATTACTGCGACTAGGGAAATTATAGAGCCGATTGATGAAACTGTGTTTCAGATTGTGTAGGCATCTGGATAGTCTGAGTATCGCCGTGGCATTCCGGCAAGCCCCAAGAAGTGTTGTGGGAAGAATGTAAGGTTTACACCAACAAATATTATTATGAAGTGGATTTTTGTTCAGGCTTGGTTAAGTGTAAAGCCAAAAAATAGTGGGAATCAGTGGACGAATCCCCCTATGATTGCAAAGACAGCCCCCATTGATAAGACATAGTGGAAGTGGGCTACTACATAGTAGGTGTCGTGGAGGACAATGTCTAGGGAAGAGTTTGCTAGGACGATCCCTGTGAGGCCGCCTACTGTAAATAAAAAAATAAAGCCGAGAGCTCAGAGTATTGCGGCATCTCATTTGATTGTGCCTCCGTGAAGGGTTGCTAGTCAGCTAAATACTTTTACACCTGTTGGGATTGCGATGATTATTGTGGCGGATGTAAAGTAGGCGCGGGTATCTACATCTATGCCTACGGTAAACATGTGGTGGGCTCATACGATGAATCCGAGAAAGCCAATTGATATTATGGCTCAAACTATGCCCATGTAGCCAAAGGGCTCTTTTTTACCTGCATAATATGTGACGATATGTGAGATTATTCCAAACCCAGGGAGAATAAGGATGTATACTTCTGGGTGGCCAAAAAATCAGAATAGGTGTTGGTACAGTACCGGATCTCCACCTCCGGCGGGGTCGAAGAATGATGTGTTTAGGTTTCGGTCTGTTAGTAGTATTGTAATGCCTGCAGCAAGGACTGGTAGTGACAACAGGAGTAAAACAGCTGTGATCAGAACAGATCAAACAAATAATGGTGTTTGATATTGGGACATGGAGGGGGGTTTCATGTTGATGCACGTGGTAATAAAGTTAATTGCGCCTAAAATTGATGATACGCCTGCTAGGTGGAGAGAAAAGATTGTAAGATCTACCGATGCTCCTGCGTGGGCAAGGTTTCCGGCTAGTGGGGGATACACTGTCCATCCGGTCCCTGCGCCGGCTTCTACCCCGGAGGAGGCAAGTAGTAGTAGAAGGGACGGCGGGAGAAGTCAGAAGCTTATGTTGTTTATACGGGGAAATGCTATGTCTGGGGCACCAATTATCAATGGTACGAGTCAGTTTCCGAAGCCTCCGATTATAATGGGTATTACTATAAAGAAAATTATTACAAATGCATGGGCGGTTACTACTACATTGTAGATCTGGTCGTCGCCAATGAATATGCCAGGTTGGCTTAATTCTGTGCGAATTAAAAGACTTAGGGCGGTGCCTACTATGCCAGCTCAGGCCCCAAAGATAAGATAAAGGGTGCCGATGTCTTTGTGGTTAGTGGAGAAAAATCAGCGGGTAAAGGTCACAGGTAAGATAGCCGAGATTAGGCGGCAGGTTGTAGCCCTGAAGACGTAGGCCAGGCCTACTCTTATCAAGCCTTGAGGTGATCCACAGCAAATTGCAAATTTGAAGAAGCATCGTAGTGATGCCGGGGCTTCTCCCGTTTTTTCGAACGGGAGAAGGGTAGATAGAAGCCCGCTGGATTGGGTGATTAGTTGTTAACTAATTGTTTGCAGGATAGAAGCCTGTCTATCTAGTGAGGTTTTAGCTTAATTAAAGTATTTGAGTTGCATTCAAAAGATGTGGAGTAGAGTTCTACAAGCCTTGGCAGAAACTAAGAGGGTTTCGCTCTTATTTAGGGCTTTGAAGGCCCTTGGTTTAAATGGTTATCCTAAGTTTCTAGGCTAGGGTGAAGGTAATTGGTAGGGCAAGGGTTGATAAGATAAATATTGTGATTGTTGTTGTATAGGAGGGTGGTTTGAAGCGTCATTTAGAAGATAGTGGAGTGGTGTTTGGTGAGATGGTTAGGGTGGTGATGTATGATAGTCGAAGGTAGAAGAATAGGTTTAGAAGTGATGCGATTGCTGCTAGAGTTGCAATAAGTGTGGTTTGTTGGGTGATTAGCTCTTGTAGGATAAGTCATTTTGGTATGAATCCTGTGAGGGGGGGAAGCCCCCCCAAGGACAACAGGGTTATTGTGGTTAGGGCTGTTGTAAGCGGGGTGGTTGTCCAGGTTGTCATGTTTTGGGTGGTTTTTGATTGGGTGGGGATTAATAGGAGAAATATTGTTAGTGTTATGGTAATGTAGATTGTTAGGTTTAGAATTGTGAGGGTTGGGGCTAGTGTAATAACTGTAGTTATTCAGCCTAGGTGGGAGATTGATGAGAAGCCTATGATCTTACGGAGTTGTGTTTGGTTTAACCCCCCTCAGCCACCGATTAAGATTGATAGTACGCCTATGGTTGCTATGATTGTTGGGTTGATGGAGTTGTGGGCCAAGAGAAGAAGAGTTATTGGGGCTAATTTTATTCATGTTGTAATGATTATCGTTGTTTTAATTGTTGTTCCTTGTACCACCTCTGGGAGTCAGAAGTGTGCGGGGGCTAGTCCCAGTTTTATGGCTAGGGCGGCGGTTATAAGGGCGCAGGCGGTTGGGTTTGTTAGTTGTGTGATGTCTCATAAGCCCGTGTGTCAGGCATTTATTGTGCTTGATAATAGGATTATTGCGGAGGCAGCTGCTTGTGTGAGGAAGTATTTAGTTGCTGCTTCTGTTGCTCGAGGGTGGTGGGGTTGTGTTATAATTGGAATAATTGCTAGAGTATTAACTTCTAGTCCTGTTCAGGCAATTAATCAGTGAGTACTGGATATTGTAATTATTGTGCCGAAGGCCAGGCTTGACAGTAATAGAGATATAATAAATGGGTTTATTAGTAAAGGAGGGGTTTAAACCAACATTTTTGGGGTATGGGCCCGAAAGCTTATTTAGCTGACTTTACTAGGAAACAGTATAATGGAAGTACGGGGAATTTTGGGTTCTCAAGTATAGGTTCAATTCCTGTTTTTTTAGAAACTGAGGGGTTGTGGGTCCCTATGTTCTACTCTATCAAAGTAGTCCTTTAATTCAGGCACAGTTTCTAGTGTTGTGGGGGGAGCCCTGAGAGGGAGATGGGTAGTGAGATGTGGAGGAGGCATAGGGCGAGGGTTAGGGGTAGGAAGTTTTTTCATAAGAGGTGTATTAGTTGGTCGTATCGTAGGCGCGGGTATGAGGCTCGAATTCATAGGAATAGGGTTGAGAGGGCTATTGTTTTTAGTATTATGTTGGTTGAGAACAGTTCTGGCTGGGTGTTTCCCGGGTTAATAAATAGGAAGCATGAGAGTGTGTTTATTATGATAATGTTTATGTATTCGGCTAGAAAAAATAGGGCGAAGGGGCCGGCTGCGTACTCAACATTGAACCCGGATACAAGTTCTGACTCTCCTTCTGTGAGGTCAAATGGGGCGCGGTTCGTTTCTGCTAGTGTTGAGATAAATCATATTATTATGAGAGGTCAGGTGCATGGTAGGAGTCATGTGTGTTCTTGTGTTGTGCATAGGGTTTGGAGGGTGAATCCCCCTGCTAGTATAATGGTTGCCAGTATGATAATTCCTAGTGTGACCTCGTAGGAGATGGTTTGTGCTACTGCTCGTAGGGCCCCTATGAGCGGGTATTTTGAGTTTGAGGCCCACCCTGATCAGAGGGTGGAGTAAACAGCTATGCTCGATAGTGCGAGGATAAAGAGGAGCCCAAGGTTTATGTCCGCTAGTGAGTAGGGCATAGGTATTGGGGTTCATAGTATTATGGCCAATGTAAGGGCTAGTGTTGGGGCTAGTAAAAATAGTGTTTGTGAGGATTGTGTTGGTCGAATTGGTTCTTTAATAAATAGTTTTACTCCGTCCGCAATGGGTTGGAGAAGGCCGAAAGGCCCTACAATATTAGGACCTTTTCGAAGTTGTATGTATCCAATGACTTTTCGTTCTAGGAGGGTTAGGAAGGCTACAGCCAGGAGGATTGGGATAATATATAGCAGGGGGTTAATTACTGAGATGGTTAGTTGGTGCATTATTAGGGAGATGATTTGAACATCTGTGGAAAGGGCTTAGGCCTTTTACAGTTTAACCTGGCTCTGCCACCCTAAATAAATGGCCTTGTCTTGGCCTGGGGGGGGCCCTAGATTTTAGTTGAGTTGATGTCAGCTGTGGTTAGGAGGACTTGGCTGGTTTTGGTCCTTTCTTAGTTGTCCTTTCGTACTGAATAAGAAGGCTCATAGATAGAAACCGACCTGGATTACTCCGGTCTGAACTCAGATCACGTAGGACTGTTAATCGTTGAACAAACGAACCATTAATAGCGGCTGCACCATTTGGGTGTCCTGATCCAACATCGAGGTCGTAAGCCTTGCTTGTTGATATGGACTCTTAAAGAAGATAGCGCTGTTATCCCTGGGGTAACTTGGTTCGTTAGTCGGAATAAACTCCGGGTCATGGTTTGTTGATGCGTTGGCCTGTTGGCCGTTGCAAGAGTGGGTCTCTTGGTGCTCGGAAGCTTTTTTTTGTTCCGAAGTCGCCCCAACTGAAAACTCGAGCTCAATTTATTGTTTGAGGGTAGTTTAAAGCTCCACAGGGTCTTCTCGTCTTGTGTGTACATTCCAGCATTTGTACTGGAAGTTCAGTTTCACTGATCTCCCACAAGAGACAGGTTGGTCCTCATTTAACCTTTCATACTAGTCCCTATTTAGGGGACAAGTGATTACGCTACCTTTGCACGGTTAGGATACCGCGGCCGTTTAAAAATTTCACTGGGCAGGTGGGACCTTTAATACTATTATGGCTAAAGGCTATGTTTTTGGTAAACAGTTGGGACCGCGTGTTTGCCGAGTTCCTTTTGTGGGGTTTGATCTTTCTTTTTCGCATCCCTGTGTTGGGTCTACAGTGGTTTTTACAGTGGGTGTAGTTTGGGTTGCTGTTAATTGTCGGCAGACTTTCTAGTTCGACTAAAGGTTATGCTGAGAGAAGTTTTCATGTTACTAGTTTTAGCATTGGTTTCTCTATGTTTACATAGAGTGGCCCCACTTATTTTTGGGTGCGTGTTGGTTTTGGAATTTGATGTTTCATGCTTTGACGCAGTATTTTGTGGTGGCTGCTTTAGGGCCTACGGGTGTGTTGTAGGGATTGGTGTCTCCAATGGCCGGTTGTATCCGGGTTCAATAAAGTTGTACCTTTATTGAATAGCTCTTAGATGGGCCCAGGGTTTTGGGTATTATTGTCTAAGGTAAAACTTAAATTTTTTTATGGGGCAACCAGCTATCACTTCGTTCGTTTGGCTTTTCACCACTACTCCAAGGTCTTCTCACTCTTTTGCCACAGAGACGAGTTGATTCGCATAAATTGCCCGGAAGTAGCTCACGAAGTTTCGGGGGGGCAGACTATAGGTCTCTTTGTCTGATGCTTCTTGCTAAATCATGATGCAAGAGGTACAAGGGTTAATCTTTGCTTTGTTGTGCTGAAGTATTTCATTTTTCTTTCAGGTGTCCCTTGCGGTTTGTATTGCGCCGGTTTTAAAGTTCTTTCTCAAATACTTTTTTTGTCAAATGGTTTGTTTTGTTGGTGTAATAGTTGTTGGACGAACGGGTTGGGCTTAATGTTTGGCGCAAAAAGGTTAAGTGTGATTAACGTCTATCAATTGTAAGTTGAATGCTTTAGTTTTAAGCTACTTTTTGTAATCCAAGCGCACTTTCCAGTACGCTTACCATGTTACGACTTACCTCCTCTGGTGCATTTGAGGAGGGTGACGGGCGGTGTGTGCGCATTCCAGGGCAGGGTTAAAATAAGGATCCTTTCTTAATTTACTTCTAAATTCGCCTTCTATTACAAGGTTTCATTATATTTTCCGTGTTTTCTATAATAGAAAATGTAGCCTATCGTATCCATTTTATTAGCTACACCTTGACCTGACGTTTTAGTGGGGACTATTTTGCTTACTGCGTTTCTTTCACAAGGTTAGCTGGCGACGGCGGTATATAGGCTGGAGTGGCCAAGAATGGTAGGGTTGAGCGTGTATTATCGATTACTAGACGGGCTCCTCTAGGTTGATGTGGAATGCCGCCAAGTCCTTTGAGTTTTAAGTATTTTGCTTGTAGTTCTCTGGCGGATAGGTTGTATTTTGCTATCTAAGTTTATAGCCAGGCATAGTGGGGTATCTAATCCCAGTTTGTTCCCTGGCTTTCGTGGGGTTAAAGGGTTTTAGGGTTTTAATGTTCTTGTCTTCTTGAGCGTTTTACAGCTAAGAAGGTGTTTTTCCTTAATTGGGTGTGTTCTAACCACTCTTTACGCCGTGGGCAACTATTTTGGGCCTTTCGTATAACCGCGGTGGCTGGCACGAAATTTACCGGCCCTTAGCTTACTATAGCTAGATCAAGCTTTCGCTTATATCTAATATTAATCACTGCTGCAGGTCCGTGGGGATGTGGCAGGGCAAGGTGTCATTGGCCAAACGAGTTGTGCCTGATACCAGCTCCGTTTGTCTTTAGACTAGGTGGGCATTTTCACTGGTATGTGGATGCTTGCATGTGTAAGTTTAGTAAAAAATAGCGGCAAGTTTAGGACCAAAACAGTGTGTTTTTGGGACACGTTTCATTATCCGTCTCGGCATTTTCAGTGCTGTGCTTTATAATTAAGCTACAATAAC